ACGTAATGGATCTTGAAGTACTATTTCTGCATCTCCCTGACCAAATCCACCCACATTAGGATTACTCGTTAATGGTTGATCAAATTTGATGGATTCACCCTCTGAAACAAGAACTTCTGGTCCCGCAGGGATAATATCAACCACTTGACGTCCATCCGATGGATCTGTTATGGTTATTTCATACCCCCCTTTTTCTTTTCGTATGATTTTACTTACTATGCCCGCTCCTGTAGCATTATAAACTGTATTGTTACTCTTGCTTCCGTCGGGATAAATCTGACCCCTTCCCCTATTCCCCCCTACGTATATAGGATATTTTAAGAAGTGAACATCTTTCTTAGTAGCGGGGTCGGGGGAAAGAATAGGAAAGGCGATTTCACTATATTTCTGACCGGGGACAGGCCCTATCACAAGAATATTTTTTTTATTAGGGCGATAGCTCTGAAAAGACAAATTGCCTATCTTTTCTTTCATCTCGGGAGAAATACGATCGGGAGGAGCTAATTCAAACCCCTCCGGTAAAATAAGAACAGCCCCCACATTCAAACCCCCTTTCTTACCATTAGCAAGAACTTGTTTAACTTGCTTATCATAAGGAATTCGAACAACTGCTTCAAATACAGTATCAGGGAGTACCGCCTGTGGAACCTCAATATCCACGGGCTTATTAGCTAAATGGCAATTGGCACATACAATACGCCCAGTCGCTTCTCGTGGATTTTCATAACCCTGCTGCGCAAAAATGGGATATGCACTTGAAATGGATGTCCGAGTTATGATATATATCATGAGCGATACGGAAATAGATCGAGTAATATGTTCCTTTATCCAAGAAAAAGTCTTTCTAGTTTGCATGGTCTAATCATTGATCCGAAAATTTCTACAATAAATTGGGCAGGTCGCTAGTATAGTTCCCTGTCCACGATTCTGCTATTTATTGGAATCATTTTACTAGAATACTATAGTATAAGTATAGTATGAAAATCCCCTGTTTTTAATACTTATGTAGAACTACAAAGTAAGAAACATTCGAATTCTAATTGGATTAATATCGGCGGATCATTCATCAATCATTCATTGAATGATAAATAACTACAAGTGACGGAGATATACGATTTAAATAACGAAAAATCCAATATTTTAAAATAGTATCGAGAATAACTGGAAAAGTGGAAACAAGACCAGATATAATTTGATCATTATGACCAAATCCAAAATCTTTGTAGACAGAACCAATCATTAGTTCCCAACCGTGGGGTGAATGAAATCCGATACATAAATCGGTTAATAAAAGAATCAAAAAAGCTTTTACTGTATCACTTAAGTTATATAGGAATTCTTGGGTCCAAGAGTTAAGAATAACAAGTTCTTCATTACCTAAAATAGAATAACCGCTTAGAATAACAAAACAGATTAGATTTGTTGAGAAGTGCAAAATCGTATGGATACGATCCTCATTGTGTATCTTGATTAATTGGATCGTTTCTTTGTGGATTTCTATAGGAAGCTTTTTTAGATGTGTCTCCGAGTATTCCTTGATCATTTCTTCCAAGAAGAGGATTTCCTCTAATTCTATGAACTTTTCTAGAATACTTTTTTCTTGAATATCATTCAAAAAAATTTCGGATTGACCAGTATTCGACCAATTAGTAACCCAAGATTCCATACTTTTAGTAAATGAGAGAGAAATCCACCAGGGCAGAAATACTATAGATGCAAGATACAAAGGAGGAGTGAATGCTTTCTTTTTTGCCATTTTTCACCTGTGAATTTGGAATTAACCCACTTCATTTGTCGATTCTATGTGATCAAATATTTCTTTCAAACATGAGTTATAGACAAGAAACCTATGAATCTATTTTATTTGTGATTTTGTTTGAATCTAGAAAGAATACAGAAATAGACTAAGACTCCACTTCGAATTCGACTGAAGAAATAATACAAAAATCATGTTTCCAGATATCTCAATTCATCAAATTCCAAACAAGTGTCTCCTTTCGATGAATGACCAAAAGAAGTCCTTTAAGGAATGAATATTGTTGAGATTTTGAGACGAAAGAACTCTTTTTCTATCAAAATCTCCAACATTTCAAAAAAATTCCAACGATTTACCATAGTCAAGAATAGAATAATTGAGAGAAAGATCTTGTGATGATCAAAAAATAGATTGAGAAAAAGAAAAGAATTTACAAGATATGATTTATCTGCATCTAAAGTATCACTTAGTTATAGAAAAAGCAGGATTCTTGTATTTTTCCCTCCTGCGGAGAAAGCATTCGTTCTTCAGCCCAGTCCTTTTCTCAAAAGACTTCAATAGGTACGCGCAAGAAATAGGCCAATTCCGCGGCTTTTTGTTCAATTTCTCGTGGAGTCAAATTCTCATCAGTACGGGTCAACGGAATAGCCCCCCGGCCTCTGATGTCCATATAAAGGATACGGCGAGCATAAATACCCTCTTTAACTTCTATTCTAATGGATTGAATATCTTTTATACGGAATCGGAGGAATATGCGACGATTTTTTCCAGGAAATCCCCAACGAAAAATACACACCATTCCTTGCTTTCTATCGAATTGATCATAACCACTACCTACATTCCAGGAAATTGTGCACCACAAATAGGAACTAATAAAGAGACCTGCGATCCCGTAGAAAGACATCACGATGCCTTGTGGAAAAAAAACGATTTGCTGAGACGGAACAAAAGATATCAAATTTCTACCAAGATAACTGGAAGTTCCAACCAATAAGAATCCTAATGAACCTAAAAAAACGATAAGGGCCCAGCAAAAATTACTTAGTTTTCGAGACCCCGTTATAAGTTCTATCCATATATGTTCTGATCGCCAACTCATACTTGATCCGATTGCATTTTATTGGAATTGAGAGAATACCCCAAACAGTTTTGACTTTACTTTGTTTTGTTTCCGAATGAACTCTCATCAACTAGCACTAGTTTAATGTGAACTAGCACTAGTTTGATGGGAACCTTTAGGAGTAATTCCTCAAATTGGTTAGATCTAAAATAATAACATACCCTTCCTATGTCCTAGGATCCCAATATACATATAGATGTACCAACTTTACATTTTAGGTATCCATCGATCTTGATCTATTTCAAACTAGCTAGAATTCAGTTACCCATAGATCATTTTCTGCAGGCATAAGATCTTTTTTTGCTTTATGTTCGGCAGAAATCGCATGTTCTACCCTATTTCTTCCCGAAATAAATATATGTGTTATGCTACAAGTCTAAGTTTCAAAAAAAAAAAGGATGAGATGGGGTCCCCTCAGATCTAAACAATCTTGTTTTTTTGAACATGAAGAAATAAAGAAGCCATTGCAATTGCCGGAAATACTAGGCCTACTAAAGGCACAAAAATAGAGGGGAAGTGGAAAGTTGTCATAAAATGGGTACCTCGATTTACTATTTGTACCTGTTCTTATTTTTTTTTGAATATCCTATGTTTTTATTTATACTAATTATAATTAATAATTGTAATTAGTATGAATTCGTAGTTATTATTAATTAATTCAATTTGAAAATTATTATTACAGATATAAGTATCTAAGTTATTATATAGAATAAGTCCAAGGAACGTAGAACTAAATAAATGGACTTATTCATTTATTTACATCAAAGATACATATGATAATCCATTTTATTATCTTTCTTCATTTCTTTGTGTTTTGTTCTTGTCTTCGAATTTTATAAGAGTTTCTTACAAATTCTCGAAAGATTCATTAGAATGCGGCACAACCGGGATTTTTAGTGAAAATGGGATTTTCGGGAGATGAAGAAAGATACAAAATCTATTTTTTCTATATTTGAATTGGATTCTATACGTAAGACAAAATTCGTTTTATTTACCTAATTTCACGAAAGGAAGAACTCGTTTTTTATCTTGTTGATAGAGACTTCTTAATTAGTAATCGGGAATCTAGTTAAAAAAAAGGAGTTATCCGCAACTTTCACTTTTGATTCTTTCTACAATTAGATCTTAGGTCACCAAAGAAAACTTCATTCTTAGTTACTTTGATTCCGATAAGTAAACAAGTAGTTTGCTACAAATAAAATAATTCAACCTAGTACGTTGAATTGGAATTCAAGGGAAAGAAGGCGTGGAGCTTAAATAACTCACTCAGAACGCTTTTTAAAAGATTACGTGGTACGATTAGGTCAAATAAGCCCTTCTGGAATAAATATTCAGCCGCTTGTGAACCCTCGGGTATTGTTTTATTCAATGTTTGTTCAATTACTCTTTTACCCGCAAATGCAATGTAGGAATTTGGTTCGGCAATAATAATATCTCCCAACATACCAAAACTAGCTGTTACCCCACCAGTAGTAGGAGATGTAAGGATTGATACATACAATAACTTTTTATTTGATTGGTAATCATATAAGGCAGCCGATATTTTAGCCATTTGCATCAAGCTCAAACTTCCTTCTTGCATGCGCGCCCCCCCCGAAGAGCACACTATAATAAGAGGTAGAAATTTATTGGTAGCGTACTCAATCAAACGGGTTATTTTCTCCCCGACTACGGATCCCATACTACCCCCCATAAATTGAAAATCCATAACCCCAATTGCTACGGGAATAGCATTTAGTTGACCTACGCCTGTTTGAACAGCCTCGGTTAATCCTGTCTTTCTTTGATAAGAATCAATACGATCTTTATAAGGCTCCTCCTCCGAATGAAATCCAATGGGATCCAGGGAGACCATGTCTTCATCCATAGGATCCCAAGTACCGGGGTCGATCGAAACTTCGATTCTTTCTGAACTACTCATTTTCAAATGATATCCACATTGTTCACAAATATTCATTTTTGATTTCAACAATTTCTTATAATTTAATCCATAACAATTTTCGCATTGAACCCACAATTGCTTGTATTTTTGAGTTGCATCGAGATCACTAGACCTTTCTCTTAGAGTTAAATCACTACTCTTCGCGCGGGTTCGTATACTGGGCCTCCCACCTTCACTACTAG